TAGTGAAATTTTTGTTCATATTGAAATGAATCGAGATTGATAAGGAGTTTGTTAATGATGCTCGAACATGTACTTATTTTGAGTGCCTATTTATTTTCTGTCGGTCTATATGGATTGATCACGAGTCGAAATATGGTTAGGGCTCTTATGTGTCTTGAACTTCTATTAAATGCGGTTAATATAAATTTTGTAACATTTTCTGATTTTTTTGATAGTCGTCAATTAAAAGGAGCTATTTTTTCCATTTTTATTATCGCAATTGCCGCCGCTGAAGCAGCTATTGGACTTGCTATTCTTTCGTCCATTTATCGTAATCGCAAGTCAACTCGGATTAATCAATCTAATTTGTTGAAAAAATAATCTTAATATCGTATTAATTAGATAAATTCGAATAGTCAAATTCAAAAAGAAATTCAAACTAAGCGGGACTACCTCATAAATTATGGTATTGATAGCACAAAGATAAAAAATCAAAGTATTTTGGCTCTCTTTCATAAACCAATTCAGAACAAAATCGATTCAAAAACGCCGGAAACTCATTGATTCGTCTAATATCTAAATCTAGTTTATCTCTTTTTTTTTTAATTTAAAATTTAGTAGATTGAAAATTAATGCCCTTAAAAAATGTATAGATCCAATGTCACATTCAGTCAAAATTTATGATACATGTATTGGATGTACGCAATGTGTTCGAGCCTGCCCCACAGATGTGTTAGAAATGATACCTTGGGACGGATGTAAAGCAAAACAAATTGCTTCGGCTCCAAGAACAGAGGATTGTGTCGGTTGTAAGAGATGTGAATCCGCTTGTCCAACAGATTTCTTGAGTGTTCGGGTTTATTTATGGCATGAAACAACACGTAGCATGGGTCTAGCTTATTGATACCTCACTTAAAACTCTACTTGAATTCAGCTGATTTGTTTTACCGAGAAAACCCGAGCGCAAAAATTTTTTTGCGCACCGGTTTTTTGGCCCAAGTGTATTTTGCCTTTACTACGAATGATTTTCCTTGGTTAACAATAATTGTATTTTTACCAATCGCTGCGGGTTTTTTCATTTTTCTTCTTCCTCATAGAGGAAATAAGGTAATTAGATGGTATACAATTTTGATATGTATTTTAGAGCTCTTTCTACTAACCTATGTATTCCGTTATCATTTCCAATCAGATGATCCATTAATCCAACTAGTAGAAGATTATAAATGGATTCATTTTTTCAATTTCCATTGGAAATTAGGAATAGATGGACTTTCTATAGGACCTATTTTACTAACGGGATTTATCACTACTTTAGCTACGTTAGCAGCCTGGCCTCTTACTCGGGATTCTCGATTATTCCATTTTTTGCTATTAGCAATGTATAGCGCTCAAATAGGGCCATTTTCTTCTCACGACCTTTTACTTTTTTTCATCATGTGGGAGTTAGAATTAATTCCGGTTTATCTCCTTCTCTCCATGTGGGGAGGAAAGAAACGGATGTACTCGGCAACTAAATTTATTTTGTACACAGCAGGAGGTTCTGTTTTTCTATTAATGGGAGTTATGGGTCTTGGTTTATATGGTTCTAATGAACCAACATTAGATTTTGAAACATCAATTAATCGACCGTATCCTGTGGCCTTGGAAATAATATTTTATATTGGATTTTTGATTTCGTTTGCTGTCAAACCACCGATTCTACCTTTTCATACATGGTTACCTGATACCCACGGAGAAGCTCATTACAGTACTTGTATGCTTTTAGCTGGAATCTTATTAAAAATGGGAGCATATGGATTGATTAGAATTAATATGGAATTATTACCTCATGCTCATTCTATTTTTTCTCCCTGGTTGCTGATAATAGGCACAATACAAATAATCTACGCAGCTTTAACTTCTTTCGGCCAACGTAATTTTAAAAAAAGAATAGCCTATTCTTCTGTATCGCATATGGGTTTTATACTTATAGGAATTGGTTCTATAACCGACGCAGGACTCAATGGAGCCATTTTACAAATAATTTCTCACGGATTTATTGGGGCGGCCTTTTTTTTCTTGGCAGGAACAAGTTATGATAGAATACGTCTTGTTTATCTCGACGAAATGGGTGGCCTAGCTATCCCAATGCCAAAAATATTTACAATGTTTAGTAGCTTTTCTATGGGCTCCCTCGCATTACCAGGTATGAGTGGTTTTGTTGCCGAATTAATTGTATTGTGGGGACTAATTACCAGTCAAAAATATCTTTTCATGCCAAAAATTCTACTGACTTTTGTAATAGCAATTGGAATGATATTAACGCCTATTTATTTATTATCGATGTCACGCCAGATGTTCTATGGATCCAAATTATTTCATGCCCCTACTTCTTATATTTTTGATTTTGGACCGCGCGAGTTGTTTGTTTCAATCGCTATCTTTTTACCCATAATAGGGATTGGAATCTACCCGGATTTTGTTCTGTCACTCTCAGTTGAGAAGGTTGAAGTGCTTGTATCTAGTTTTTTATAGAGAATTTTCCTAAAGAAAAATTTAGATAATTTTTACCAACTTGTTGTAGAATAGAAAAAAGAAGAATGCTTTTTTTCTATTCTTTTAAATCAAAGCGAAAAAAAATCAATTTTAATTTTAACCCGATATGCGCGGTCTGTGCGAGAACCGCGCGAATCACTATACGATTGGTACTGGATTCACGCAGTTCATTACAAAGTTTTTTATAGACAGCTCACCTTAGTTTGAATTCGGAAGAAGCTTCCTTAGCTAGACGTTAATGGAAATGAACCATAACTATGTAGCCCTATTCCTAATAGATTAACTCCAAAATAGCATATCCAAATTATCAAAAAACCCAGAGCCGCAACCAATGCGGAAGTTTCACCCGGGAAATTATTATTTGTTCGAATATGTAAATAAATAGCGAATATCATCCAAGTAATAAAGGCCCAAATTTCTTTTGGGTCCCAACTCCAATATGATCCCCACGCTTCATTCGCCCAGACTGCTCCTGAAATAATACCTGTAGTTAAAAAAAGAAAGCCTAGACTAATCACACGATAACTCCAAAAATCCAACTGTTGAATTAATTGGCTCTTGTAATAATTTTTACCAGAAAAAAAAGAACTATTTCTTAAAATAGTACTTCTGTCATAGCTATATTGAATTTCGTCAAATGAAAATGATTTTAACAACCGATTACTTTTCTTTCGAAATATAAAGACGAGAAGTGCAACGGATAATAATGATCCACACAGAAGAGCGGCATAGCTCAATATCATCATACTTACGTGCATTATTAACCACTCAGATTGGAGTGCAGGGACTAATATTGCAGGTTTCTGTATTTCACTTAAAAGACTTGAAGTAGCAAAGCCTTGGGTAAAAAGAGTACTCGAGGCGGTTATTGCGCTTAGATTTTTATTTTTTTTGAAATAGGCGAATATATGAATAAGGGAGAAACTCCACGAAAGAAAGATTAATGATTCATATAAATCACTTAGTGGAAAATGCCCGGAATAAATCCAACGAGTCACTAATAATCCTGTTAAACACAAAAAGGTAGGTATCAGGCCCTTTTCTGATAACTCATATGGTTTTATCAGTTCAGTGACCAATAGGTTGATCACCAAAATTGAAATGACAATTGAAACAATTGAAAAGGAAATATGATTTAATATATGCTCGAAGGTTGAAAATATCATAAAAAAAAAAAGAGTAAGCCCTTACTTTAAATAATAAATTAAAAGCGGGAATTGAATTCATTTTTCATTATAAGATCTATTGTCTGGTGTTTCGAAGACGGCATGCCGCTACTCGGACTCGAACCGAGATGCTCTAGCACTGCTTCCTAAGAGCAGCGTGTCTACCGATTTCACCATAGCGGCTTGTTCGAACCCATAATAGGCTATTTCTATTGAATCGTCAAGATTGACAGTGTCACTTCACTGAAAAATTTTTTGAATAACAATTTTTTCCATTTAATTTATTTTAGAAATTTAAAAGAACAAAATGCATTTTCTTGATTCTTTGAGATATATAAATAAAGAAAAAATATGATTGGTATTTGAATTATAACAAAAACAAAAGGATCGATGGGGAAAATAAGACTCCCCACCAACAAAATGAAAAATCCAATCCTACAACAAGGTTTTACCTTTTTGTATTTTTTATTAGAATTTGCGAAATTTTCAAATTCTGAAATGTTCCATTTTTACATATGAACATCACAAAACGGAGTCTATTTCATATTGATTAATTCAAACTAATAGAAAGTGAGAATTGAGAATTTGATCGTAAGGCTGAAATGAGCCACTTTTCGCGTCAAATCGATTCTGATTCTGACAACCTTTTAGGATTTATTTGCTTGTTGCATAAAAAAACTTTTTGATTTGCCGGTAGAAAGAGATTTTCCCAATGACAAAGCTTTTAAGGCCGATGAATATCCCTTCCTTTTCCAAATATTTTGACGAATACGCTTTTTTGATCTAGAAGTGCGTTTTTTTGGAACTGCCATTTCAAAATGAAGAGGTTACTCATTCTTATAGTTGGATGTGAAAGACATCTATTGTTCAAAAGAATCCTTAGTTACTATTCATTATCTAGTTATTCATGTAGTCTTTATCATCTCAAATAAATCTAAATATATGAACCTTCGATACAAGATTCCTACAAATTTTTTGTTCAAAAAGGTTTTTTATACTCTAGAAAGCTTCTAATAACAAATAAGTTGTATAGATTAATAGTACTTTGATTTTTCTTTTTTCTTAGATATTTCTATAATAAGCTATGATATATAAATCTAATTTCTAATGTGTAGAACGAAAAAAAAATAATAATCTAAAAGACCTATCTCCTCTCCAGCGCTTTTTTTCATTCGACACTACATTTCCATGTAATAAAATCGACGGAAGTATTTCAAAAGACAACTTTTTTCTAATACCAAATAGAATCTTTCTTTGAGTACTTAGTCCAACGAATCCGTCTAAAAATTTTGAAATTAGAATGAGATTAGTACTTTCTCTATTCTGTTACCGGATACATTTTTTTATCCTTTCTCACTAAATAAAATTTTCTCAATCAATAAAAAATCTAGTTTCAAATAAACCATTAAGTTTTATATTATATATATAGACTCAAATATTCTAACGGTTTCTAATAAGAAAAATATTTTTTTATAAACAAAAAAAGAATGCTAATCACTCTCATAAGGAATTAGTTAATAAGTTGAAATAAACTAACTAAAATGAAACTAACTGAAAAAATGACGAGTTCTTAATCCGATGACATTAGTGAAATCCGCGATTTATATCAGAGTAAAGTAGTTTTGAGTGTAATTCCTGATGTTTGCTATACAAAAAACCATTGTTAGAAAAATTTCGATTTTTATTTTGGATCTCTTCCTAACTTTGTATATTTTCAAAATACAAATATATTGAAAATAAAGAAGTATTTTTTTAAGGAACTTGGTCATATTATTTGACCACGTCTAACTTCTTGAGTTGAATATTTGAACTATTTAGAAAAACTCAGATACAGAATAAGTACGAGTATCAAATACTAAATTTTTATTTACGTTAATTTTTTGAAGTTAGTGCATATTTTGATTTTTTTATTGATCCCTTTTGATTTGAGAGGGGTGGGGTCCAGTTAATCGGAAGCAAGTAATTCAGACTAAAAAACTTTTTTTATGGAACAAACATATCAATATGCATGGATAATACCTTTCCTTCCCCTTTCAGTTCCTATATTAATCGGGGTGGGACTTCTTCTTTTTCCGTCGGCAACAAAAAGTCTTCGTCGTATGTGGGCTTTTCAAAGTGTTTTAGTATTAAGTATAGTCATGATTTTTTCGATCAATTTATCGATTCAGCAACTAAATAGCCATGCTACTTATCAATATGTATGGGCTTGGATTCTCAATAATGATTTTTCTTTAGAATTTGGCTACTTAATCGATCCGCTTACTTCTATTATGTCAATATTAATCACTACTGTTGGAATTTTGGTTCTTATTTATAGTGATAATTATATGTTTCATGATCGTGGATATTTGAGATTTTTTGCTTATATGAGTTTTTTCAGTACTGCCATGTTGGGATTAATTACTAGTTCCAATTTGATACAAATTTATATTTTTTGGGAATTAGTAGGAATGTGTTCATATCTATTAATAGGATTTTGGTTTACACGTCCTGTGGCAGCAAATGCTTGTCAAAAAGCGTTTGTAACTAATCGTGTTGGGGATTTTGGTTTATTATTGGGAATTCTGGGTTTTTATTGGATAACAGGGAGTTTTGAATTTCGGGATTTATTTCAAATATTCAGTAACTTGATTTTTCAGAATGAATTAAATTTTTTATTTGTTACGTGGTGCGCTATTTTATTCTTTTCGGGTGCCGTTGCGAAATCTGCACAATTCCCCCTTCATGTATGGTTACCAGATGCGATGGAAGGGCCGACTCCTATTTCGGCTCTTATCCATGCCGCTACGATGGTAGCCGCGGGAATTTTCCTTGTAGCTCGACTTTTACCTCTTTTTATTATTATACCTCATATAATGAATTTAATCTCTTTAATAGGGATAATAACACTCTTTTTTGGAGCTACTTTAGCTCTTGCTCAAAAAGACATTAAGAGAGGTTTAGCCTATTCCACCATGTCTCAATTGGGTTATATGATGTTAGCTCTAGGTATGGGGTCTTCTCGAAGTGCTTTATTTCATTTGATTACTCATGCTTATTCGAAAGCATTATTGTTTTTGGGATCTGGTTCTGTTATTCATTCAATGCAAACTATTGTTGGTTATTCTCCGACGAAAAGTCAAAATATGGTTTTTATGGGAGGTTTAAAAAAACATGTACCAATTACGAAAAGTGCTTTTTTATTAGGCACACTTTCTCTTTGTGGTATTCCACCTCTTGCTTGTTTTTGGTCCAAAGATGAAATTCTGAATGATAGTTGGTTCTATTCAGCAATTTTTGGAATAATAGCTTGGTCTACGGCAGGATTAACCGCATTTTATATGTTTCGGATCTATTTACTTACTTTTGAAGGACATTTAAATGCTCATTTTCAAAATTTCAGTGGAAAAAAAAAGACTTCCCTCTATTCAATATCTCTCTGGGGTAAAGAAGGTTTTAAAGTCAATACCAAAAATTTTCATTTGTTACCTTTATTAATAATGAAAAAAAGGAAAAGTGCTTATTTTTTTTCACAGAAGATAGATCGAATTGATGAGAATGCAAGAACTAGAAAGCAACCTTTTCTTACTCTTTCTCGTTTTGGCAAGAAGAAAACTTTTGCATATCCTTATGAATCAGATAATACTATATTATTTCCTATTTTTATATTAGTCTTTTTTACTTTCTTTGTTGGCTTCATAGGAATTCCTTTTAATGGCGTCGATTTGGACATTTTATCCAAATGGTTAACCCCCTCTATAAATCTTTTACATCAAAATTCGAATAATTTAACGGATTGGTCGGAATTTGTGAAAGATGCAGTGTTCTCAGTTAGTCTCGC